TACCATTTGAAAATAAGTAGTTCAGAAAGAATCGAAGTTTCGATCGATCCCGGTACTTGGGACCCTATGGATGAAGACATGGTCTCTCTGGATCCCATTGGATTTCATTCGGAGGAGGAGCCTTATAAAGATCGGATTGATTCTTATCAAAGAAAGACAGGATTAACTGAGGCTGTTCAAACAGGCATAGGTCAACTAAATGGTATTCCTGTAGCAATTGGGGTTATGGATTTTCAGTTTATGGGGGGTAGTATGGGATCCGTAGTCGGGGAGAAAATCACCCGCTTGATTGAGTACGCTACCAATCAATTTCTACCTCTTATTATAGTGTGCGCTTCGGGGGGAGCGCGCATGCAAGAAGGGAGTTTGAGCCTAATGCAAATGGCTAAAATATCGTCTGCTTTATATGATTATCAATCAAATAAAAAGTTATTGTATGTATCAATCCTTACATCTCCTACTACTGGTGGGGTAACAGCCAGTTTTGGTATGTTGGGAGATATTATTATTGCCGAACCAAATTCCTACATTGCATTTGCGGGTAAAAGAGTAATTGAACAAACATTGAATAAAACAGTACCCGAAGGTTCACAAGCGGCTGAATATTTATTCCAGAAGGGCTTATTCGACCTAATCGTACCGCGTAATCTTTTGAAAAGTGTTCTGAGTGAGTTATTTAAGCTCCACGCCTTCTTTCCTTTGAATTCCAATTCAATCAAGTAGAGTGCACTAAGTTCCATTTTTTTATTTGTAGCAAACAAGTAGTTAGCTTATCCGAATCTTATCCGAATCTTAGCTTATCGGAATCAAAGTAACTAAAAAGGGAGTTTTCTTTGGCGACTTAAGATCTAATTGTAGAAAGAATCAAAATCAAAAGTTGCGGATAACTCTTTCTTTATTAAATTCGAAGACAAGAACAAAACACAAAGAAACGAAGAAAAAAATGAATTATCATATGTATCTTTCATGTAGATAGATGAATAAGTTCATTTATTTAGTTCTACATTCCTTGGACTTATTCTATATACTCACTTAGATACTTAATATCTCTAATGAAAAATTTTCAAATTGAATTAATTAATAATAACTACGAATTCATAATAATTACAATTATTAATTATAATTAGTATAAATATAAAATATGATATTAAAAAAAATAAGAACAGGTACAAATAATAAACCGAGGTACCCCATTTTATGACAACTTTCCACTTTCCCTCTATTTTTGTGCCTTTAGTAGGCCTAGTATTTCCGGCAATTGCAATGGCTTCTTTATTTCTTCATGTTCAAAAAAACAAGATTGTTTAGATCTGAGGGGACCCAATCTCATTCGTTTTTTTTTTTGAAACTTATACTTGTAGCATAACATAGATATTTATTTCGGAAAAGAAAATATGGTAGAACATGTGATTTCTGCCGAACATAAAGGAAAAAGCTCTTATGCCTGCAGAAAATGATCTATAGGTAACTCAATTCTAGCCAGTTTCAAATAGATCAGGATCGCTGGATGCCTAAAATGTAAAGTTGGTCGATCTATATGTATATCAATATGTATATTGAGATCATATGAGGGGTATGTTATTATTTTAGATCTAAACAAATTTGATGAATTACCCCTAAAAGTTCCCATTAAACTAGTGCTAGTTCACACCAAACTAGTGCTAGTTAATGAAAGTTCATTCGGAAACAAAAAAAGTAAAGTCAAAATCATTTGGGGTATTCTCTCAATTTCAATAAAATGCAATCGGATGAAGTATGAGTTGGCGATCAGAACATATATGGATAGAACTTATAACGGGGTCTCGAAAACTAAGTAATTTTTGCTGGGCCCTTATCGTTTTTTTAGGTTCATTAGGATTCTTGTTGGTTGGAACTTCCAGTTTTCTTGGTAGAAATTTGATATCTTTTGTTCCGTCTCAGCAAATCATTTTTTTTCCACAGGGGATCGTGATGTCTTTCTACGGGATTGCGGGTCTCTTTATTAGTTCCTATTTGTGGTGCACAATCTCCTGGAATGTAGGTAGTGGTTATGATCGATTTGATAGAAAGGAAGGAATAGTGTGTATTTTTCGTTGGGGATTTCCTGGAAAAAATCGTCGCATATTCCTGCGATTCCTTATAAAAGATATTCAATCCGTTCGAATAGAAGTTAAAGAGGGTATTTTTGCTCGTCCTGTCCTTTATATGGATATCAGAGGCCGGGGGGCTGTTCCGTTGACTCGTACTGATGAGAATTTGACTCCACGAGAAATTGAACAAAAAGCCGCGGAATTGGCCTATTTCTTGCGCGTACCAATTGAAGTATTTTGATTTTGAGAAAGAAAAGGAACTGGGCTGAAGAACGAATGCTTTCTCAGCAGGAGGGAAAAAACGCAAGAATCCTGTTTTTTCTATAACTAAGTTTAGGATAAACAGATGCAGATAAACCATATCTTGTAAATTCTTTTTTTTCAATCGACCTTTTTATCCTTTCATTTGTGTTCTTTACTACCCAATAAATGGGTTTTCTTAATAATGATAACTGGCCTGTTTCTGTCTTGTTTTGCCGCTCATTTTTTTGACCATCACAATATCTTTCTCTCAATTAGTCTATTCTTGACTATGGGGAATCGTTGGAATTTTTTTTCGAAATATTGGATATTTTCATAGAATAAGGGGTTCTTTCGGCTATTCATCGAAAGGAGACACTTGTTTGGAATTTGATGAATTGAGATATCTGGAAACACTTGTATTATTTCTTTAGTCAAATTCGAAGTGGAGTCTTAGTCTATTTCTGTATTCTTTCTAGATTCAAAACAAAATCATAAATAAAATAGATTCATAGGTTTGATACCTTGTCTACAACTCATGTTTCAAAGAAAGGTTCGATTATATAAAGTCGACAAATGGAGTGGGTTAATTAAAAATTAACAGGCAAAAAATGGCAAAAAAGAAAGCTTTCACTCCTCTTTTGTATCTTGCATCTATAGTATTTCTGCCCTGGTGGATTTCTCTCTCATTTACTAAAAGTATGGAATCTTGGGTTATTAATTGGGCGGATATCGGCCAATCTGAAATTTTTTTGAATGATATTCAAGAAAAAAGTATTCTAGAAAAGTTCATAGAATTAGACGAAATCCTCTTCTTGGAAGAAATGATCAAGGAATACTCGGAGACATATCTACAAAAGTTTCTTATAGGAATCCACAAAGAAACGATCCAATTAATCAAGATACACAACGAGGATCGTATCCATACAATTTTACACTTCTCGACAAATATAATCTGTTTTGTTATTCTAAGTGGTTATTCGATTTTAGGTAATGAAGAACTTGTTATTCTTAACTCTTGGGCTCAGGAATTCCTATATAACTTAAGTGATACAGTAAAAGCCTTTTCGATTCTTTTATTAACTGATTTATGTATCGGATTTCATTCACCCCACGGCTGGGAACTAATGATTGGTTCTGTGTACAAAGATTTTGGATTTGGTCATAATGATCAAATTATATCTGGTCTTGTTTCCACTTTTCCGGTTATTCTCGATACTATTTTTAAATATTGGATTTTTCGTTATTTAAATCGTGTATCTCCATCACTTGTAGTTATTTATCATTCAATGAATGATTGATAAATCATCCACCAATATTAATCCAATTAGAACGTTTCTTACTTTGTAGTTCTACATAAGTATTAAAAACATTCTATTCGGGCGGTTTTCAGACTATTTTTATACTTATACTATAGTATTCCAGTAAAATGATTCCAATAAATAGCAGAATCGTGGATAGGAAACTATACTAGCGACCTACCCAATTTATTGTAGAAATTTTCAGACCAATGATTAGACCATGCAAACTAGAAATACTTTTTCTTGGATAAAGGAACATATTACTCAATCTATTTCCGTATCGCTCATGATATATATCATAACTCGGGCACCCGTTTCAAGTGCATATCCCATTTTTGCACAGCAGGGTTATGAAAATCCACGAGAAGCGACTGGGCGTATTGTATGTGCCAATTGTCATTTAGCTAATAAGCCCGTGGATATTGAGGTTCCACAAACAGTACTTCCTGATACTGTATTTGAAGCAGTTGTTCGAATTCCTTATGATAAGCAAGTGAAACAAGTCCTTGCTAATGGTAAGAAGGGGGGTTTGAATGTGGGGGCTGTTCTTATTTTACCGGAGGGGTTTGAATTAGCTCCTTCCGATCGTATTTCTCCCGAGATGAAAGAAAAGATAGGAAATTTGTCTTTTCAGAGCTATCGCCCTAATAAAAAAAATATTCTTGTAATAGGGCCTGTCCCCGGCCAGAAATATAGTGAAATCACCTTTCCTATTCTTTCCCCCGACCCCGCTACTAAGAAAGATGTTCACTTCTTAAAATATCCTATATATGTAGGAGGAAATAGGGGAAGGGGTCAGATTTATCCCGACGGAAGCAAGAGTAACAATACAGTTTATAATGCTACAGGGGCGGGCATAGTAAGCAAAATCATACGAAAAGAAAAAGGGGGATATGAAATAATCATAACAGATCCATCGGATGGACGTCAAGTGGTTGATATTATCCCTCCAGGACCAGAAGTTCTTGTTTCAGAGGGTGAATCCATCAAATTTGATCAACCATTAACGAGTAATCCTAATGTGGGTGGATTTGGTCAGGGAGATGCCGAAATAGTACTTCAAGATCCATTACGTGTCCAAGGCCTTTTGGTCTTCTTGGCATCTGTTATTTTGGCACAAATATTTTTAGTTCTTAAAAAGAAACAGTTCGAGAAGGTTCAATTAGCCGAAATGAATTTCTAGACTCGCGGATTTATCGACATCAGGTTCGTAAAAAGAACAAAATTTTTGTTGTCAATTCTATATGATCAAAAAAAATAAATTCTGAAAAACCTTTTATTTACTTGCTCTTTTTCTACGAACTTCGGGGACTCCCTTGTAGCGCACTCTTAGTCATAACGCATTCTTAGTCATAATAGGTAGGTTTTTGTTTGAAGAAGACTATTTTAT